TTTATCCAATTTATTGTGAAAAGTAAAGGGGGATAAAGGAACCATATGCTGATTGTCCTCTAAAGGTAAGTTTTCTTCTTCCTTATATAAAAAGGGAATAAATAAATCAATCAAATTCCGGGAGGCTTCATGAAGTGCTTCTTTCGGAGTTAAACTGCCATTTGTCCATATTTCGAGAAACAGTATCTCTTGTTTTTCATTCCCATTTCCATAGGAATGAATACTATGATTCACATTTCGAACAGGCATGAATACAGCATCTACAGGATAACTTCCATCTTGAAAGTTATGTGGCATCTTTATAAGATATCCGCGATTTCTTTCAATTTCTAATCCGATACGTAAATTAATTGGTTCTGTCAAGCTAGCTATATGTTGTGTATTGTCGACAATTTCTACATAAGGTGGTAAGATGATATCTCCAGCGGTTACATATCCAGGGCCTCTAACACAAATAGACGCGTCACAAGTTCCATATAGATTACTTCTCAATACAATTTCTTTCAAATTCATTATAATTTCGTGGGCCGATTCTTGAATACCCGTTATAGTAGAATATTCGTGGGAGACGTTCTCAGATTTTACACGTGTGATACATGTTCCTTCTATTTCCCCAAGCAAAGCTCTTCGCATCGCAATGCCTATTGTGTCGGCTTGTCCTTTCATAAGTGGAGACAGAATAAATCGACCATAATAAAGGCGTTTACTGTCTGTTCTTGATTCAATACACTTCCACTGTAGTGTCCGAGTAGATACTGTTACTTTCTCTCGAACCATAGTAATAATATTTTTTGATTGAATTATTTATTTCTCTTGTTTCTCTTGAAATTGCTTCACTGTTTATTTCTACACACGTCTTTTTTTCGGAGGTCTACAGCCATTATGTGGCATAGGGGTTACATCCCGTACAAAAGTTAATAGTATACCGCTTCTACGAATAGCTCGTAATGCGGCATCTCTTCCGAGACCGGGACCTTTTATCATGACTTCTGCTCGTTGCATACCTTGATCTACTACTGTACGAATAGCAACTGATGCTGCAGTTTGAGCGGCAAAAGGTGTCCCTCTTCTTGTACCCTTGAATCCACAAGTACCGGCTGAGGACCAGGAAACCACCCGACCTCGTACATCTGTAACTGTAACAATGGTATTATTGAAACTTGCTTGAACATGAATAACTCCCTTTGGTATTTTACGTGCACTTTTACGTGCACCAATACGTACATTTCTACGTAAACCGGTTTTCGGTATAGCTTTTGGCATATTGTATCATCTCATAAATATGAGTCAGAAATATATGGATATATCCATTTCATGTCAAAACAGATTCTTTATTTGTACGCTGAGCCCTTTAGTGAATCTGATTATCCCTTTATCCTTGTCTTTGTTTATGTCTCGGGTTGGCACAAATTACTCTAATGCGTCCCCGTCTACGGATTAGTCGACATTTTTCACAAATTTTACGAACGGAAGCTCTTATTTTCATCTTTGTCATTCCTTATCTTAATTATGAATCTACTTCTCGGTAGAAAATAGGTTTCTTGAAATTTTTTATCTTGAATTGTATTGAATAAAAATCACCTAATCCTTCAAATCCTTGTTTCGGAGTCGATAAATTATACGTCCTCTGGTTGAATCATAACGACTTACTTCAATTTTGACTTTATCTCCGGGAAGTATCCGTATAAAACTACGCCGGATTTTTCCCGAAACATAACCTAGAATCAGATCCTCATTATCTAAACGAACCCGGAACATGCCATTGGGAAGCGATTCAGTAATTAAACCTTCATGAATCCATTTTTGTTCTTTCATTCCAGGTAAAGCCCCCTTGAGGTATCAACTAATGGAGGAGAAACGATATTAGACAACTCACCCCCCCTTAATCTTTTTTTTTTTACAAATAGGAAGAGGTTTCGGATTTCATTTGGATATGAAATGGATTACCATACATAACATAAAATTTCTCCGCCGATTCCTTCTAGTCGAGCCTCCCGATCTGTCATTATACCCCGAGAAGTGGAAAGAATTACAATCCCCATCCCACCTAAAATTCTAGGAATTCGTTGAGAATTAGAATAGATTCGTAGACCGGGTCGGCTGATCCGTTTTAAATTTAACAAATTCCTATAGGGTCTTTTCCTATTCCTGCTATGTCGCAGGGTTAAAACCAAAAAATTTTGGTTTTTTTCTCGATGTTTTCTGACGTTTTCGATAAAACCTTCTCGGAAAAGTATTTTAACAATATTTTCGGTAATATTAGTAGATGCTATGCGAACAACTCTTTTTCTATCCATATCAGCATTTCGTATAGAGGTTATTATCTCAGCAATAGTGTCTCTACCCATGATGAACTAAAACTTTTGGTGTCTCAAAATTGGATATAATTAACATGTTTTTTATTGGTTTATGAATAGAAAAATTTTAAGGTATATACGCGAAACACAAGCTAGGAATTAATCTAGTTCTTAAACTATTTCCTTTCAAATACCCCAAAAATATCAGATCTCTTTTTATTTTATAATACTTCGGGAGCTAATGAAACTATTTTAGTAAAATTTAATTGTCTCAATTCGCGGGGGATTGCCCCAAAAATTCGAGTTCCTTTTGGATTTCCTTCTTGATCAATCACAACTGCAGCATTGTCATCATATCGTATTATCATACCGCTGTCACGTTTAAGTTCTTTACAGGTACGAACAATTACAGCTCTGACTACTTCTGACTTTTCTAGGGGCATATTTGGTACTGCTTCTTTGATCACAGCAACAATAACGTCACCAATATGAGCATATCGGCGATTACTAGCTCCTATGATTCGAATACACATCAATTTTCGAGCCCCGCTGTTATCCGCTACATTTAAATAGGTCTGAGGTTGAATCATATAAATTTTTGAGTCTATTCTTCCAATGCAAAGGATGAAAAAAATAAAAGAAATATTGGTTGTCTAAGTTTAAAAAAGAAACCTGCGATTTTGTTTCATCCCCACGACTCATTTCTGTCGGTTCTACATTTTTAGCCCGAAATAATAAATTGAGTTCGTATAGGCATTTTGGATGCTGCTATTAAAATAGCCCTTTTAGCTATAGTTTCGGTTACTCCACCCATTTCATATAGTATTCGCCCCGGTTTAACAACAGCTACCCAATATTCAGGGGATCCTTTCCCCGAGCCCATACGTGTTTCAGCAGGTCTTACTGTAACTGGTTTGTCTGGAAAGAGCCGGACCCATATTTTTCCACCACGGCGTGCATTTCGTGTCATTGCTCGGCGACCTGCTTCGATTTGTCTCGATGTGATCCAAGCGGGTTCAAGTGCTTGAAGAGCATATTTACCGAAACAAATATGATTACCTCGATAAGATATTCCCTTCATTCTTCCTCTATGTTGTTTACGGAATTTAGTTCTTTTGGGGTTATAGTTGATGGTTGTTTCGGAATTCCATCTCTACTACAGAGCTGGACGTGAGAGTTTCTTCTCATCCAGCTCCTCGCGAATAAAAGGATTGAAAATTGAATTTCAATTAATTTGAATAGCTATTAGAACATTTTTATAAAAAATTTTCTTTTTTTCTAACGTCCTAATAAATCTTTATTTTTTTTGTCCTTTATCCGAGTTTACCAATTCAAAAAAAGAAAGTTTTCGCGGGCGAATATTGACTCTTGCAATCTCTATTTCAGTCCTAGCACTTGTTCGTCACTTTTCCGAATAGATGAATTGATTTCCGGTTTATTTCGCCATCCTAACTAGTGAATTATTAAGATTCATTTGTTTAATAAAATCTTTTGCATTCACAGGTTTCTTCGTTTCCACCACTTCGTACTAAATGATTAGGTCAGAATTCTACAACGGAGCTCATAATCCAATTTATTCTTGAGTCAACCTTCTTAGTCTTTATTGAATCGAAGCTCTTGAGTTTTTTTCTCTTCTATCCGAAATTCATTGAATATTTCATTATGTATGAATCAATTTAGTATTCATGCTTTATTACATTGTCTTTTATGAGATGACCCACAGACCTTCCATATTGGAATTCTATATCATTGATATTCTTTTTCTCTCTTTCTCTCATCCTTCCATTTATCCACACTCTTCTTCTGTAATTTTGCTTTAAAAAAAAGTTTAATTATTTCAGTTGCTACAAAGATATGACTTATTTAACATATCTTGACTGGTTCTTTAGATCCAGATAATATGAAGTGATGAATTGGTTTTCGTACTATCGGGTCGGTCTTTTCTAACCCTAACCCTAAAAAAACCAACGAGTCACACACTAAGCATAGCAATTATATCAAAAGGTCAATTGAATTTTTATTCAACCCTATAGAATTAAGAATTAGTTTGATTGGTAGGAAAAAGAATGAAGGAGTTTCCCCCTTTTTCCTCCTATCAATAGATAGAAGGAAAAAACAATGAAAGTTTTCTTATTCCTCTTCCTTGTCTATAAAAATCCAAATTTTTATGCCTAAGACCCCATAGATAGTCCGAACTGTATAGGAACAATAATCTATTTTAGCTCGAATGGTTTGTAGGGGAACTCTGCCCTCTCTGATCCATTCGACACGGGCAATTTCTTTTCCGTCGATACGCCCTGCAATTTGTACTTGAATTCCTTTTGTATCCGCTTGTTCAGTTAATTCAATAGCCTTTTTCATTGCTTTTCGAAATGAAACTCTATTCTTTAATTGTCCGGCTATAAATTCTGCAAGAATATTAGGGTTTCCATAAGGTTTTGGAATTCTTGTGATAGCAATGTTAAGTTTTCGATTCACATAATGAAATTTTTTTTGTAGATTCATCTGTAATTCTTCGACCCCTTGCGGTCTACTTTCTATTAATAACTTTGGGAAGCCCATAAAGATTATCACCTGGATCAAATCGATTCTTTTTTGAATCTCTATATGCGCAATTCCCTCGGCGCCGGAGGATATTTTCATATTCTTTTGAATATAATTTTTAATAAAGTCTCTTATTTTTTGATCTTCTTGTAGGTCCTC